GCTGGAGCTCGGGCATTGTTATATTCCATCAAGAGAAAGGAGGCAGACTGGTAAGAAGGCCGACCACATAGGGGGAGCGAACCGAAAAGCTCAGCTTTGCGGAGCGGACCAATCTTCCTAACCGCGCGCGGGCGAAGGGGATTCATGAATTTTTTTAGTACTAGTAGTACTCAACAAGTTCTGAGGGAAGAATCGCTTTCTTAAGCAAATGGCCTCTTATCATGAAGAACCTTATACCGTTTGAATATGGATCTTTTCTTCCTCAAGTAGAGGAAGGAGAGTCTCTAACCAATAACCGAATCCTTAAACCAAAACATGTTTGGCGCTTCCTCGGAGGGATCTCCAGCTTCCTCGACATCACATATTGAGGAAGAACAAACCTCACTGCAGTCAGATGATGGAGATCCAAGTAGTTCAGATTCAGATAGTCTTATGTCCGAAGAACCTTCAGAATCTCTCGACGTCGCCTATCAACTTCAAGGCGGCATCGAGAACGTTCTCAACGAGGTCATAGAGACATTGGGCTCTCACAATCTGCCCGAGGATACCATGTTTTAGGCTCCTGGCTACACGCCGAAAGTACAAATTTAGTGTATCTGTGGCAAAAAGACGAAGATCTTAAAATATTTGGCGAAGAGAGTTTTTATTTTCTTCAGGCATTGGACATCATCACAAAATCCTTTTTTTTTTTCTATTATGAAGCCGAAATGGTAAGAATTGTAGTAATCAGTCGGGGAATACGAAAAGTTAGGGGCTATTATATCAGGATGTTCTTCTTCGATTGTATGTATTGACGTTGGCGTACTAGTTGAAGTCATACTCGGGCAATTAGGACTGGACAGATAACGGGGAAGATAAAATAGAGTTCCCCGCTTTTTGACGCTTGCACTAGACTCAAAGAAACAACAAACACACAACTTCCATCTACATACTAGCCCGAGAAACGAGCCAATTACTCAGAAAAAGAACTAAGCGCTTGCTTCGGCCCTTCTTCGCCGTTACGAACTCCTTCGCCAGGGGCTAAGCATAGAGCTTGCCGGGCTAAGCTCACGCCCCTTTTTCAACAGCCGTTGCTTAGGTGGGGGATGCGCGACTCTCCGGCGCCAATGAGGAAACCCCTTCTGATCCTCGCCCCCAACTTGGCGCTCCCTTCAGAAGATGAATAGGTATGGCTTGGACTTTTCGTTTACTTTGTGACGTTATGGAAACGGTAGTAGTTCTTATGAGTGGCGTCGATGGTGTAATTCGGTTGGAGCTGGAACGGAGCGGCTACTTAGGAGCGGTAGGCGAGAGGAGATGGTCTGACCTTCCTTACTGTCGCACTCTCTCTCATCCTCGCCCTCATCCTATCCGTGATCAGGTATCTTAACTTTCCTTATCTTATTCTATCTTAACTTAATTCGGTTAAACGATATGGAATCTTGAATTGCGAGTGCATTATCTCTCTAAGCCTCAGGAGCCTAACTCAAGCTGCTTAGTCATGAGTAACCGGATCTCGCTCCATAGGATTTGCCGGTCAACTCTGTAGCTTTCGGGGCAAAGGTCTCGTTGGCGGCACAGTTCTTTACGGCTGTTCCACCCGGATCCCAAAAGGGCCGGGAGTACTCAGCATAAGCTAACTTTTTTTTTGTTGGTAAGCGATCTTTATATGTTTTTTTTGTTGATTACTTCTCTCCCCGTCGTCGCGTCGGGTCGGTAGCCGGGATCTGGGAAACTACCACGGCTACTAACGACCCCATTTATGAAGGACAAAAGGACAAAAGCAAGGAGTTCAGGCCATATCTAGTCGGAGATGGATGGGGGCAAGCCTCTCCTATGAAACATGGCCTTGTGCCACCCATTTTGATAAGCACTTCTAGATAGAACATAGAGATGGTTGGGCTGGGTTTTGATAGGGCAAAGGAGGGGAAATAGATCTTAGGGACAGGTATAAACAATCGTACGAGTACGGAAAAGAAAAAGGATTTGATCTCTCTTCTCCGGGCAGAAGACAGCAGCTTGAAGAGGAAGGATTTGATGCAGAAGTTATTGAAGATCATAGACTATCTTTGGGCAAAGGAACCTCTTATTTTATTACGACCCTAACTATGAAGCCGATCTCCTGCAGAGGTGGTTGCCAGGAGCCCTTCGGTGTGCCCCGCACTTGTACGGATGAAGAACGGATCAGGAACGGCCAAGGATGCGGCCGGCCAGAAGAAAGGAAAGATCGAAGAAAGCCGCGTGTCTTCCTTCGACCCAAGGCTGAGGAGATCTTTGATCATATTTTGGCGACTAAGTTCATCAAGTTGCCAGACAATCATAATCTTCCTCCGGCCGAGGAGTGAAAGAAAGGATATTTCTGCAAATGGCACGGCTCCCGGTCTCATTCCACTGTGAACAGCGTCGTGTTCAGGAACTTAAGAAAGGACAACATCGACAAAGGCATGCTCCGGTTCCCGGAGAGTGGAGAAGAGATGGGCATCGATCAAAACCCATTTCCAAGTAACGTTACTGTGAACGTGGCCTCTCTGGGAGGGAGACCTTCGGCTCATCCGAAGCTGAAAGTCGAGGTGCAGAACCGCGGCGAAAGCTGTAAGACACAGACAAGACGCGTGCAGAGAACGTATGATCCTGACACGCAGTAGATTATGCCCAAAATCGGAACTCATCCATGCCCGTATTGCATGGGTACGGGTCAAGTGCCGGTTTTATCTTATGTGCAGTACCCTCCAGTACGACCAACCTGGCCGATGCAGCCTGTCGGCCACCCAATTCCACAGAATCAATCTCAGAGGCCGCCGACCGAGGCCGGCCCTAGCAGGACAGTTAAGCCACCTGTGAAAGAGAGCGATGACGAATGGAGAAGGGCCGGTCACCCAAAGCTCATCCGAAACTAGAGCTAGAAACGCCGGTGGCAACGTCAACAGCAGCAGCGGAAGATAAAGGCCGAGGTCGATGCACCGGCCTAAAGGTGACAATAGAGGATGAACCCAGGAGCCTGAAAAGCCAAAAGTGCCAAAGAACTTCCAGACCTTGAGTGACCTCATGAAGAAAGCTGGAGCGGCAGAAGAAGTGGTTGATAAATCGAGCAAGTCCTTTGAGCCGGTCGATCTCACTTGTCCACCGCTTAAGCCGTACAAGCTGAATGAGGAAGGTGATCCAACCCCAGACGACGACGATGAAGGGGATTTCACATCACAGAAGGGCTAGACTTCAGTATCGACGATCTCCCACGATGGATTGTAATGTGATTTATATCTTGCCAACGGCATTCCAGGCAAAACCCGGACAGAAGCAGGAGATTGAAGGGGATGTCTGTGAGGGAGAAGACTCGGGGGCAACTGCGGCTGTTAAGAATGTTGAACCGGAAGAGGAGTTAAAGAAGAGAACTTTTAGAAAGCCAGAAAAGGTGATGACCAGGCACCTGAAGCCTTTGTACATTCAGGTTCTCATGGATGGAAGCCCGGTTAAGAGGGTCGATAGCGGCGCTGCGGTAAATATCATGCCTTTACACACAATGAGGAAACTTGGAAAGACAGCTGATGATTTGGTCCATACATAAGTGGCCATAAACGGACGGGGGATCGGCACAAGCTCTTGGGGTGCTGCCGATCGAGTTGACCGTTGGATCGAAGGTAGCCTTGACTGCTTTCTTCGTGATAGAATCCAGAGCTGCTTACAACGCGCTGCTCGGCCGAGACTGGATCCATTCAAATTGGTGCGTGCCTTCGTCGCTTCATCAGATGCTCATATTCTGGAATGAGGACGGGACGACCGAGGAGGTGCGATCCGACAACAAGGCTCGTTTGACTCGAATGCGGCTGAAGCGACCTTGTACGGGTCAAGCATCGGACCATTGCAGTTCGTCGGTAAAGAGTTGTTTGGCCGACCCACAGGGATATCGGCCGCGCCTTAGATTGCTGAATCGGAACGTTACTTGTACCGATTGGCAGAAGAGTCAAAGGCCATCGTCCCAGCCCCAAAGAGGACGATTCCCTATGTCCGAGAATAATGAGTTGTCAACTGGTAGGAAGCTTCTGTGAAGCCGTAGTAGCTAAGGCCTTGCAGTATATTAGGGAAGAAGTGTATTCGGCCGATGTAGGTTTCGGCCTTGAGGACGATGGAATTTACATATCTGGTATTTCAGAAAAGGATTTAGAGTCAGCTCCGGCTAAATTAGATGATTTGAAGGCCGAAGTGCAGGATCCGTTGCTTAAAGTAAATTTAGGCGACGCTTCCAACCCACGACCTACTTATATCAGTGCTAATTTTGAACCCGAGTTTGCTAGGCAGTTAAAAAACCTTCTTTGGGATTATAGAGACTGTGTTGCCTGGGATGTCCATGAAATGCCTGGTTTAGATAGGAAACTGGTAGAACATAGGTTACCAATCAAACAGGGGTACAAGCCGTACAAGCAACCACCTAGGAGGATGACTCCCGAACTTACACTAAAGGTGAAGGAAGAGGTGGAAAAGTTGTTGAGTGCAGGCTTCATACGACCTGTTAGATATGCGGAATGGATTTCGAACATCGTCCCAGTAGTTAATAAAAACGGAAAAATTAGGATTTGTGTTGATTTTTATCACTTAAATCTGGCTACTCCAAAGGATGAATATCCAATGCAAATAGCCGATTTGTTGATTGACGGGGTGGCCAGGCATGAAATCATGTCTTTCATGGATGGCCATTCAGGGTATAACCAGATATTCATTGCCGAGGAGGATATAGCCAAAACAGCGTTCAGATGCCCGGGGGCAGTAGGGGCTTTTTGCTGGGTCGTAATGCCGTTTGGGTTGAAGAACGCTGGGGCTACCTTCCAACGGGCGATGAATACGATCTTTCATGTTATGATCGGTGATACCATGGAGGTATACATTGATGACATAGTCGTGAAGACTAAAAAGAAAGAAGATCACCTGTTCGATCTTAGGAACGCGTTCGAAAGAATGCGGTCCCATCACTTAAAGATTAACCCTTGGAAGTGCGCCTTGTCTCGGCCGGAAACTTTTTAGGATTTTTGGTGCATCAGAGAGGGATAGAAGTGGACCAAAATGAGGCTAAGGCGATCTTGCAAGCCTCCTAAAAGTAAAAAGGAATTACAATGGTTCCTCGGCCAGGTCAACTTTCTAAGGAGATTTATTTCCAACTCGGCCGGCAAATTTACGGGTTTTTCTCCACTATTGAAGCTTAAAGATTCTGAAGAGTTCAAATGGGAGGAAGTCCATAAAGAAGCGTTTGAGGCCGTAAAGAAATGCTTGGCCGAACCCCCTGTATTGATTCCACCAGTGGAAGGCAAGCCACTCCAGTTGTACATATCGGCCACTGACCAGTCTATAGGGGCCTTATTGGCTCAGAACAACGACAGGGGGCATGAGCGGGGTTCCAAACCTCAGCCGAGCTTTACATGCGACCGAGCAGAGGTCTTCCCCTATTGATAAGCTATGCCTGTCCTTGTACTATGCGGCCGTAAAGTTAAGGCATTATATGTTGCCTCGGGCAACATGCCTAGTCGCAAAGACAGACTTAGTAAAGTATATGCTCTCATGGCCGATCTTAAAAGGCCGAATCGGCAAGTTTCTTTTAGCGCTCTCAGAGTTCGATATCGTTTATGTGCCTCAAAGAGCAGTTAAAGGTCAGTCTTTGGCCGATTTCTTGGCCGATCACCCCGATACCATGAGTGAGCAAATAAAGGAGGAAGACTGGGAAAGATTTTCTTATTCTATCGAGCCGTGGAAGTTGACATTCGACGGATCGAAAAAGAATGATGGCGCTGGAGCTGGGATCACGCTGCAATCCCCAACGGGGTCCATCATGGAACATTCATTTATTTCCCATGCACCAACAATCCGGCCGAGTATGAGGCCTTTATTATAGGATTGGAAATGCTCCTAGGAATGGGGATTAGGAATGTTTCGATTCAGGGAGACTCCCAGCTAGTGCTTCGGCAACTCTCCGAGGATTACAAATGGTTGAGTGCTTCTTTAGCTCCGTATTGTGCCGTAGCCATGTTTTTATTGCAGGAATTTTATGATGTGCTGCTGCATCATGTCCCGAGAGCGGAGAACGACAAGGCTAATTCTTTGGCCCAAGTGGCCTCCAAGGTGCAGATTCCAGGAGATGTAGGAGAAAAGATTTTCAAGGTGGTAAAGAGGGAACTGCCTTCCTACATGACCCGGCAGACTTTGGAAGTGCACATGAACGACGTGGAAACGGATGATTGGAGGGAACCTATCATCAAGTATTTGAAGGACCCTCGGGCTAAGACCCCGAGGAGGATTCGGCTGATGGCGTTGAACTACACTTTGATTGATGACGTTTTCTTCAGGAAGACTCTAGACAAGTGCCTGTTAAGATGCTTATCAAAGAAGGAGTCGTTGAAGTCTATGGCCGAAGTCCATGAAGGAGTATGCGGGTCGCACCAATCAGGGCCAAAGATGAAATGGTTGATCAGAAGGCACGGCCATTATCGGCCGACCATGATGAGCGATTGCATCAAGTGTGCTAAAGGGTGTCCGGCTTGCCAACGTCATGGCCCTGTACAGCATGTTCCAGCATCAGAATGAAAGTCTATTATTAAGCCTTGGCCATTTCGTGGGTGGGCTATGGACTTAATCGGGAAAATCACACCGCCTTCTTCCAGGGGGCATTGTTTCATTATCGTGGCTACTGATTACTTGACTAAGTGGGTAGAAGCCGAGCCGATGAGATCTGTTGAGCAGATCGACGTGATTCGGTTTATTAAAGAGCGGATTATCCATAGGTTTGGAATCCCAGAATCTATCACTACCGACAAAGGGCTGGTATTCACGGGTAGTCAGGTGGAAGCTTTTGCTAATGAGTACAAGTTCAAGTTGCTAAGCTCTACCCCTGACTATGCTCAGGCCAATGGCCAGGCCGAGTCTACTAACAAAATTTTGAAATCGATCATTCGGAAGATGATTGATGACAACCCAAGAGACTGGCATAATCTGTTGTCGGAGGTGTTATGGGCTCACCGGATCACTAGTAAGGACAGGAGCTTCTCCGTATGCGTTGACCTTTGGGCATGATGCCGTCATTCCTATGGAGGTTGTTGTGCCGTCTTTGAGGATAGCATATCAAAACCAGCTGACGCCGGCGGAGTTCACTGAGGCCATGTTATTGGAGTTGGAAGGTTTGGACGAAATGAGGTTGCAGGCTCTGAATGCGCTGCAGGTATCTAAAGCAAGGGCCGCTCGAGCATACAATAAGAAAGTCAAGTCCAAAAGCTTCGAAGAAGGGGACCCTGTGTGGAAAGTCATCCTACCCAGGGTACATGATCCAATCTACGGGAAGTGGTCACCAAATTGGGAGGGCCCATTTAATTTAAGGTTAGCTCGGTCTTGCCTGGGGGTGCGTACAAGTTAAGTAGTTTGTCGGGCGAGAAACACAAGCATCCTATCAATGGAATATATCTGAAGAAAGATTATCCTACAGGGATAGTATACCTTCGGAAAACAAAAAAATGTAATTGAAAAGAAAGGTGTTTACATCAAAATTGGCCGAAGAGATGGCATCGGCCTTCACGAAAAGGTTGCCAATAGCCATATCGGACGAGGTACAAGGTAAAGGGACGAATATGCGTTCGGCCATACACATATAAAAAAAAGCAAAACGAGCTATTCGGCCGAGGGGGCGGCTGGGGAAAGAACATCCCTAATAGTGGTCCATCTTGCTTCGGCGGATTCTTTTTCTACATAAAGGGCGTCCCGTGCAACCTTCACCCTCGACAACTCCTCTTGTTTAGCCGAAAGCGCGGTGAAGCTTTCCTTGACAACAGGTTCTAGTTCTGCGACAGATACTTGAATCTTGGCGCGGGCTTCGTTGACTGAGTTCAAGGATTCCTGAATTTCGGCGAACTTCCTTTCCAGAGCTTGAGCTTCGGTATCCTTCTAGCCAGCTGCTCGTGAAGATTCAGCAAAGATCTCCCAGGGACTTCCAGTTCTTTGGTGCCGGAGGTCATTTCTTTGGCAAGATCGAACATTTTGTCAAAAAGGTTGGGGATCTCGGCATAAGCGTGCTTGAGATGGTCCGCCTTGGAGACTATGTCCGCGAGCTCTCTTAAGTGCCTGCGTTGCCGACTCGTGAGGATGTTGGAGTCTGTTAGCGCCTTCATTTTGGGACCTAGCTGCACGAAGGCTGGGTACATAATGGCGTTCTGGAGAGGCTGACTGGAAAACATGCGAATTTCGGCCAAGTAATCCGCCAGGGCCGGATCGGGCTCGGGCACGGGCAGAAAAGGAGCTGGTTGAGATGGGGACGGGGAGCCGAAAAGGGTTCGCAAGCTTTCCATAAGGTCGAAGCCACCGACGGAAGGAGATGGTGCGTCGACCGGGAGGGGTTGCAGGATTCTCTTCAAAGGCTGAGGCCAGGGACTTTCTGGCCGAAGGCGGCGAAGTCATAGCTGCATCGACCGACGGAGCGACTGGTGGCGGCATCATCTGCTCGGAGGTAGGTGGATCCTCTTTCTCCGGCGGATTTTCATCGGAAATAGTTTCTTCAGACCTAGCTTCGGGCCTGGGCGGACGATGGCCAACTGTTTTTCTCCTTTTCTTGCCGTGGCCGAGAGCTGCTTGGTCATCCTTGTCTGCTGGCTGGTTGGTCTCTGAATCGGCCAAGTCGATGGTTTCGCCTGGATTGCGAGTCTTCATCCTGCTGTGAGAACGGGTATGCCTCGGCCGAGAAGTGGCCGAAGAAGCTGGTGCGGAAGGAGAGGCAGTAGTCGCTTTCTTTCCTGCAAGCAAGGTTGAATAAGGGTAAGAGACAACGCAATGAAGGGAAAAAGTCTTCAAAATAGGATAACGATGGGAGCTACCTAGCTTACGCTTGGAGTTAGTCTGGCCAGAAGGCCGAACCTCAGAGTTGGGCTCGGCCGATGGAAACATGCCCTGCGCTTTCTCGAGAGTCGCATTAGTATCGGCATAAACTGCCGAAAAGTGAGATTCAATGAACTGATTCCACCATGTCTGAAACTCCGGGGAGGTACCAGGGGTAGAAGGGATGGCTGATAAACCTGGGCAGGACCTCAAACGATTCCTATAATCCTGGATTATTCGGTCTACATCTTCAGGCTCTAGAATGATGTCTCGAGTACTAGGGCGATAGGCTCGGTTCAGGATGTGACCAGGTATGGGTACAAGTTGGTACTGCCCAATTAGCCTAGCAAATTGGGCAGGAGCATAAACTTCAACCCCGGCCTTCTGGTTCCTTCCGATGCTGGTAATGGAACCGCCATAAAAGAGATCTCGGTAGGTCAGGAAACGCGCCCAAACGTCTTTACTAGGGTTACGGGATGTCCGAGAAGGGTCTCCGCCTGTAAACCAATCGGGTCCATGGTTACACTGGTAATATGGACAAAACAGAGGTTCTGCTCGGTCTGGTTCAACTTTGGTGAGAAAGAAGGATAAGGCCGAGCGGAAAGAAATATGTTGAGGGATCATGTGAGACCACCGACGGCCATAAGAATGGTGAGGAAAAGGCTCCAAATTGGGAGCAGCGGTTATGAGTTCCGGAAAGCTATCCAGCAACCACATTTGCAGAACCCGGGCCGCCTTTCTTATCGAAGGCTCATCTCGTAAAGGCCGCGGTAGATGTGGCCTAGCACGCATGGAGCCAAGGGCAAAAGACGGCCTGAGGCTAGACTAACAGCTATCTGGAGGTACTCACGGGTAACTTGCACAGCAGAGGTACAGAGAAGGTTGCGACAAACCCAACAATGAAGGAAAGCCACATGTTCTTCAGGAGTAACAGGGCCGTCTTGCATATGTGTCCCTATCCATAGTTGGTAGGAAACGGAATCGGCCGTCTTGGGATCAAACTTGATATCCGAAGGAAGCTTTGGGAGATTGGGACTCACTTCTGCTCCTAGGACAGGTAAGGACGTGAGGGCGCAGACATCTAACAACGTCGGGGCCATGGGACCGCAACGGAACAAGAAGGCCTTTGAAGAACGGCACCAAAACGTTGCCGCTGCTAGTATAAAGCCTTTATCCATAGGAATAGTACGGCGAGACAGTTGAATACACTCGAATATATATGTCCAAGTGTTTCCAAGCGTCGCCGTAAGCTTGTTCCACGCGGTCCAGCCATGAGACCCAGTTAGGTAGAGGTGCAGGCCACGACCGGAATTTTGCCGAGGTCCATGGTCCTGGTTGAGGCCGAGGTTGACGGATTAACACGAAATCGAGGTCAAAACAAGGGCTAGGGTAAGACGATGGTGGAGTAGCGACAAAACAAGGGCCTACACAGGTCTGGTTACCTAAGTTGAAGACTGAGTCCATGCGAACACCGCCATCTTCAAGAAGTCTGGTTCGACGCTCGGAGGATTCAGGGGACAGGATGGAGGCAGGACGCTTTGCAGATTTTTCTCTAGCCATGGGAGAGATGCAGAAAGGACGAAGAAGAAGAAGTAAAGTTAGGAAAAAGGAAGTGACCTTTGTAGCTGTTGAAGCGGCGTCTCGGTTGCAACCCTAAGGAATCGTGCGATGGTTGAAGGGAGACTGATTTGGTTTTAGGGAGTTGGCAGGTAAAGCTGGGCCCAGTTCAATAGAAGGACTGGGGATGGGGACGCGGGGTGGGCCCCATCCATTTCTTTGTATTTTCGCTCGGACCCAGGCGGAGGAACATCTTCGTTTAGGTCAGATATCCATCCCTACAATCAAGGTAGACTCTAGATCTCCACCCTTGCACGTACGGGGGAAGACCAGAGGATCGCTTCTAATATAAATAAAGTGGTACCGCAAGTTTTAAATCTAACTAGGATACGACCTCACTTTCTATTATAATAGAAAGAGAAATGGTCGCAGTGCGTCCACCGCTACGCTAATCCCGCTCTTCCGGGCCTCGTCAGGAGCCGAGCCGGATCTCTCTATCACTTAGGGAGCTCTCTTGCGAGAAGACTCCAGCCTGACACTGCGCTTCCGGACCTTTCCATTGAGTTCCACTTGGCGTCCTTTCGGGGACGGGCTTGTAACCATAGCTGTCTATCTTCGTTGGGCTTGGGGCAGCGCGTTCTTTCCTCCGTTTATCTGACTGACGCTTACGTAATTAGTTCGATGCAGCGTAGCGACAACTAAGTTTCCATTGAAAGAACCTCCCAGGGTCCGTTCTAAGGCCATCACCATAACCTCCTGCTGGTCGCCTCCGACGGGAATAAGAAAAAGATCAACTGAGAAACCGAAACGGATACATTAAACGAACTCCGAAAAACCCCATAATAATTATAATATATAAAAGACCCGTACGACTTACTTAGCCTAAACGCCTTACGCCTGCGCTACAATCGCTCGAGACTTGCCGCCTACAAGACGATCGCCTACACCTGGAAGAACACCACCTGATGATGAGGCAATTGCCGCATCACCGAGTACTGAAAGGGATGAAGAAAGAGAAGCCACTCTCACTCAGGAACAGCAAAACCTTAGGCTTGACTCTTCACTAGTGGAACCGGCCTCACCTAATTACTTAGCCTATACTACCTATGGTCGAGCCTCACTACCGATCGCCTCTGACGAGCCTAAAAGCTTCGCCTTCCTCTTCGAACTGCCCTCTAAAACTCAGTTGAGCACAAATTGCCTTTCCTGAGACTCAAGCCCCGGCTCACTTATTTGCTGGTCACGAAAGCTCCCCTTTGTGGGAGAACAAGTACTTCCCTTTGGGACAGGATTCAACAACTCTATCATTTTCATGAGAGCCGGTATACTTTTGCTCCGACTTCCACTCTTTGTCCCACTGACTGTGCCAACTCATACAAATGGAGCCGAAACTGGTTGGTGCTTTGCCGGGTCCAGGAAAAGGATTCTCAGTTAGCAGCTTTTCTTTTCTTTTTTTAGCACAGGAGGGTGGTCATAGATCAGAAGAAGAAAGGCTTTATCGAGAAGCAGGCTTAATAGTGGATACTGAGATCAGAAGTTATAAAGGAGCATCTGTCGTCTCTCCCGTTCTTCCCGGAAGTAAGTGACTTTGAAGATAAATGGAGGACAGGGAATCTAAGGTTTCACTCCAATGAGTCAGATGTGACTTAGTCAAATTAAAAGAAAGTTCCAGTTCGGGCTATCGGTTCCGTTCTGTTCTCTCTCTCTCTCTACCTCTTCTTTTTTTACCTAACTTCAAAATTTGTTATGCCCGGCCATACCAACATGGGAAACCTAGCTTCCCTCCCTTTGAAGTGCATTTATCAGCTTTCCGAGTCGCTAGAAAGAGGGTGAAAGGCCCACTACTTCTTAATTCATGGCCTATTTATTTGTTTGATTGATCTCCCTTTCATATTCATTCGACCTGAGGCAAAAGAGAAGTTATACAAAGCAAAGGTTCTTTCATGCAATGCATAACGGGCGGGCCTCCTATGGATTCCTCCAACTCAATGAATGAAGGAGGGAGTATGAGGAAGGCCGGCTTTCTATATGAAGATTCAAAAAGGAAAAGGATCCAACCATATCTTACTGAAGAATCTGTGACTGAATGAGGAACCGAAGGTGTTGTGGTCTCCCTTTACCACCATCTGAAATGCGCGAAACTTCGATTGGTGGAAGCCAGTCCATGAAGATTCTCCCTTTTCTTACGTGCAATTCCCCTCTTTCGGTAAGCATCCAATATCTCAGCAAATGAACATTTCTCTAAGCTTATCCTGTAGCTTATACGTCGTTTGAAAGCTGCTTCAAGGATCCAACGAATAGCTAAGGTTTGTTGACGATCCCTGGCTACAATCCCAGGGACATCATAAATAGTACCTGCTACTCCTACTTTTTCCACTTCGCATATGGGCTTTATATTATCTACGGCGTCAACCATAAGTTTGATTACATCGCGTTCAGTTCGAGCTGGGCGATGAAAAGTTTGATAAACAATAGCACGAACTCTCGTTCTTTTACCTTCTTTCATGCGAAAGTTGACCAACTTCTTGATCAATTCTTTTTGCTCACCATCCAAGCCCCCCATATAGCTGAGAATTTCCGAGCTATGGCAAGACCTTGATGATGTGAACAGTCTCTACAACAGATTGTTGGACTTGACGCCGAGGAATCGATTATAGCCCGAGATAGATATCCAGATAGCCATTGTGGCAAAGAGTTGGCAGCATGAATTGATCGAGGTCGATTTCTCGTTTAGTCGTATCCGGCCGAATCATGTTCCCCAGCTTATAGCTATAGGAGGTAACCCTATTTTCATGATCGACCCGCAGCTAATGTCCCTCGTGAGACAGACCGGATGAACTGCCTATTTGTGTGGGGCACCCACGTCATGTTTGTTGTTCAAGCGCGACTCTTATTCTTATATAGCGATTTTCCCTTAGATCAATATATAGGGACTAACTTAACTTTAGCTAGCCGAAGCCAGCAGCAGTTCCATCTCCAGATCGAGACCCATACCCATGCCCAGCATCATAACCTGCGACTTGCCTTGCCCCTTACAACTAGAGATAGAGATCCAGATTAAGACCTTCGTGTTCGCTTTATCCCGGAACTTTTGGACTATAGCCGCTGGGTCTTCTTGCTTTGCTAGCGAAGTAGCTAGCAGATCCATATCCATACGTAGGAGCAGAGTAAGTATCTTGTTCTGTTATATTCTATCGATTAAGCAGTTCGATACCCATCAGCCGCAAAGGCAGAGGCGGCTAAGGTAGACCCAGTTACAGATCGACGATGGGAAGAGATAACAAGGCCTAAGCGAGTCTTAGAGACCAAGCCGGGACTCCACTCGCACTTCCTTTTACTCTGCATATCAAGGAACAACCAAACCCTACCAGTTCTGAATTTACCGATTCTATCGCTTCGGGGATTATTATTGTCTTCTGTCTGGCTGCTGTGATCAGCTCTACAATCCAAGACCCCGGTGTTTTTTATATTCCTAGTTTAAAGAAACAAAAGAATATATTGGCAAGCTGGTATGAGAGGAATGCGAGCTTCATTTTCTTTCATTATAGTTTTCTCTTATTCTCAAGTGATTCGTAGAAGCTTTCACTCTAGCCAAAGGTAAAGGTTCCGTTACCTACCTCGGCCCTAACCCTACGCTTTGGCTACTTTGGCTTGATTGCTTTCACCAGGTCTAGCTAAAGTCGATTAGCCCGAGATAAGTGGCACTTTCATTTAAAGTAGCCATCGGCGATGCTGAATTATCGGTCTTACCACTTGTATCGATAGCCCCGCTTTCATTGAATGCTGAGGAGATTGATTGAAAAGAAAATCCTGATCTTCGAACTTTCTCTCTGCTTGAAGTTCTTATGGCAAAGCGGTCACAGGAACGGAGTAGCTTTACTTACTAAAGTAAAGGTAATTTATTGCTAATCTGGTGATATCGTAGTAAAGGTAAAGTAGCTTAGCCTTTCTATTTAGGAGCGCAGCCTATTATAAAGAAAAAGAGAAGATGAAAAGCGCTACGCACCTCTTAGTGGCAAAAGCCTATCCTTTTTATAGTGATATTCTCTTCCTAAAGCGAAGAAAGCTCGGCGCCATCCCGCTACTGTCTAGCTGCCATACCGCTTTCAAGAGCGAGGGCAATAATAAAGCCTGTGCTATCTCAGTTACCCGTCCGCATCGGAAGGAAGATTTCAATAGGCAAAAAAGACGGTAAAACGCTATGATACGCAATATTACGTCAAGGCGGGCCGGGGGTTTGCGCAGTTGAGTCTCGTGGGCCTGTTCCGGATTTCGATCAGAAGGCAAGGCATAGAGCGAAAAAAGGAATTGGATCACGATAAATGGGTATACAAGTCCATTCAATGCGGTTTCTAAGCATTCAATTGGGCTACCCCTACCTAAAAAAGGGAGAAAAGACTGACACTTCCAGGCTTTGTCTACAGTCCGGGTGACCAACTTCCTTTTATATGTTCTTAATTGGACTCGCTTCTGCTCCCTTCTAGTAGGAGGTTTCAACTAGGCTCGATCTCTTTCCTTTCATTCTGGGGAGTCATGGGCGATAAACTTCTTTTTTTTCAGTAGGGAAAGAAAGAAGGACGGTCGCCCTCCTTGCGTGTCATAGAATTAGAGGGTTTTGAATCCAAGGTTGGGAAATCCCATCGGGAACTAATTGGTAATACTGGCAAACCGAAGAGGAACGGGAGAAGAGACAAAGTCGGGCAGACATTTCGCGGCCTTGTACATACCTTTCACAGCTGTATTTACGCGGTCGCTTAGGTCACGCACTCTTCAACACAGAGGAAAAGAAGCTTCAATTAGTCCAGGGGTCGAGCTATAGTAAAGAGATTTCGTCGATGATGAGATAAATTTCATAGAATAGGATCTCTCGTTGACATAGATAGAAAAATAGATCTTGAGGAAAGAGTCCTTCATTCATGCCTTTCCTTTGCCACAAAATGACAAGGAAGACCCGGTTGCGGGACAAAGAAAAGAAATCTATCTTCTTGATCGTTTTCTTTTTATCGTCGATCCGGATAGGTTTTTGTGCCACCTTCGAGAAGAGTCCCAGCTAGCTAAAGAGGAACTTCTAGTAACTACTGAATCCGAGGTCTACTCCACAACAGCGATAGCCCGCCGGTTTTCTTTGCTTTGAGGCCGATTTAAAGCACTCGTCTCAGTCTTTCCAGTAGAGACAATCCTTGCTCAGAAGCTGTTTTAGCGTGTTTAAAGGCCGGGTCCACCCTGATGTGAGACACTCTAAAAGGACTTCACCAGCGTTTGTGATATATATATGTTGTTAGGCAAATGGAACCGTTTGGGTGTCGGCGAAGAGGAAGACCAGCCCACGGACCCTTACTTTCAGATGTGTGGTTTCCGCATACCGATAGAAAGAGCAATGAATGGAAGCTGACCCCTTCCCTCGACAAGTTAAGTTGTCTGGTCCATAACATTCATAGTTGGACTACTCTACCTACACGGGAATAGAGGACTCGGTCATAATTGGACTCTACCTACACAGGAACAAGTTCCATACAATCATATTTGGGTAGGGTTTCCAACTGGCTTTACTAAATGGATTCGATCCCACCTCGCTGTGCCCTCAGCTCTTCCTCAAGTGGTAGTACCATTCCTCTTTCGTTGCCCTTACCATCACATACATTTTGGAGAAAAAATGAAGAAAAGGTCTTCTTTGACATACAATATCTCTTTTCTTTCCTCAAGGCAATACAGATCAGAAACAACAGAAGGAGGAAAAGAGTCAGTATTGAAAGACAGATCGATCAGATATCTCTTTTAACGAATTAATTGCCTGATTGCGACAGCTTTTCGAGACTTGTTACCAGACTAAGCAAAATCCCTAGAAGAGAGCTTAAAGAGGGCTGAAGTTTCAGGATAAGAGACCATAGAAAAGAAGTCCTGAACTCCAGAACGAAGGGGATAGATTGAATACGGAAATCGTGGTTCACTACTGAAAGACTTAAATGAGTCTATCGAATATAACTATTTATGTTATGAGGATGTAACTATGACTATAATAAAGAATTCATGAATCAAAATTCACACGTTGGTAGGGTTTATAGCAAGACCTGGGAGGAGCATCTGAAAACACGTAGAGACTGTTCTAGAAGCTCCGCGTGAGCACCAGCTGAAAGCCCATACGGAGTTGTGGAATTTCAACCAGATTTGGAGGATGCTTAATGGTCCTAGAGGAGCCTTCAAATCAGATCTATTCGGCTTTCGCAGGTAGGCAGCTTTCCAGCCCATCTTAATTCTTTAATTCGTGCTTTCATGCCTGATTGGAGCTCATTGGCTCGGCAGGAGGAGGAGGTTTTTATTACACAGAATTGTTGAAGAGCGAGGGGAGGGGATTATCTATCTCTCTGCATTTAGTCGTGATCCTTAGGCTTATACTTTACTCATTAAGTTTGTGTGCCGGGGAAGGATAGCAGGCAGAAAGACTTAGCTTAGGTGCGCTAAGTCGTATTGTTGTTGAGCGTCAAGCTAGTGCCCACCCGACGAGAACACCCGTACGGTCTCTCTCGAAGGCCTAAAAAGTGCCTCTCTCTGGGCCGAAACATAAACAACTACTTTAAATAAATTGATCTACTTATCATGTTTTTTTACCCTTTTCTGTCGAAGCAAGAAACCAGAAGGGCTACGCACAACGGTTTCGCGCAGGCAGCTCTCCCGTTGTTTGTTGGGTTGGGAGATAAAAAAGCACCTGTTTTATTTATATCTAGCAAGTCAAAGTTCATATTCATTTAATAGCTACGCTTTAAGGTAATATTGCTCATTATTTCAATGGTACAAGGCTCCTTACTTGCGAAACTCCTCACCGCTATATAGCACTATTCACTCATAACTCGACAACAAAACTCTATACTATAGTATAGTCAAGGCTTTTTTTATAACAATTATAGGCAACTTTCAACTTAGCTCGAGCTATAATAAAGAAGACAGAGATCTAACAGGTGCAGGCGTTCACATCTGGCTTCGTATCTAGCTTCGGATCTGGAGAGACATGAATGGATGCTGGAACGGGTCCCGAGTCAACTGCATGCGCTACTACTGCCTGCCTAGCAGTCACCTCTGCCCCCTCCTTTTCTAGTGCAATATCTGACGGTAGTAACTCCCGCGAATCGAAAGCCATCACCTTCTCGCCTGGTGGAATCATACCACTACCGTTTCCTATCTGGTTAGGTTTTCCAGATGGTTTAGTAGTTAATTGCTCTCATCTTGGTATGGTACGTTCTTTTGGAGTCGTGTCGTCCAGATTACAAGTATTTGTTGTATGTGCGGAATGATTTTGAGCGTAAGCTCACTGAAGAAGGGGTACTTCTACGTGGATAAAGTCATGCTCAGATATTTTGGGTGGAATCTCTCGTACGATATGTCCGGTGGTATTTTGCTGATGGATTTCCTGAAAGGGGTGAGCTCAACGAGATACCGGATTGGGACGATCAGGTCGGTTGAGGGCAGCAGCACACCAATGGGTGGATTGCCATTCTTGTATTGTTGGGGTAAAGGGCAGGAGCGCTCTTTCCCTCTCACCAGTACTTACTATAAGGGATGGGGCGGAACCGGTCCAAACCAAATATCCAACTGCCGCTTTGCTTAATGGCTACCCGCTTTCGAGTGAACTGAACTCTTGGACTGGCTGAAAGGGAGGAAACCGTAAAAGGCATTTTCCACTCGTTTACGGGACCAGTGTCAAAGGAAAAGATTGTTGCACTCTCTTGCTTGAATGAATCGACATTTGTGGATGGTTGTTTCTTTGGGATTCTTCTATCTATATTTAGAACTACTGGATCAACTACTCCGGCTTTTAGCCTTTGGAACCAGTGGAACCCTAAAGTAACTCGCCCGTTCAAACTCTTCTGTCCATCCCATCTAAAGCCTTTCATCAGTGAATCCGGGGACAGCCGCTGCTTTATTTAAACAGCTAAGATAAGGTCTAAGACCTTATCTTCTTTTCTACATCCTCATTCCCCGGATACTTTTAGTTTTTAATGCTACGGAACCAGCTTTCCCAATCAATCGGGGGTAAATTCCCTCGGTGCGATGGGGGAGTTTATTCCTCTCCCTATGGCCCGGATCGTCTAAAATTAAGTACGATCAAGGTCACCTCTTAGGCTACCTGACCGGTTAAAGCGCTTTATTTAAATGCTTTCATATGGTTAGGTTTACCTAAAGTGAGTCTCTTGGTTTGAGATGCTCACTACTTAGTAACAGCTGAGTGCCCTACTAGACACTCCTTCGTGGGGTGGCTGTGGTCGAGTCCGATGTTCTGTTCTGTCACAGTGTTACTTATTTTATCGAGATCTCTGTGAATTTCTGGATCTCCTGATGAGGAATCGGTGGAGAGTCCAGCCCCAGCAATGCGGTTGTGATTCCCTATCGATCGCTTCTCTTCTGAAAGGGGTTAAGGGCGACCTGAAAGCAAATGAGTTATGATAACTTTTTTTGATAAGTTACTTACTTTGACACCCATCCGGTGGCAGAGAGTATTGGAAGACTCTCGGGCGATGGTTACTATCTTGAAAAAAGATGATCCTCCTCACCCTGAACGGCTATACTAAGGAAGTTTGCATAGCAGGCTACCTTTTATGCAATAAAGTTTTACTAAAGGTTAAGGGATCAGGACTTATCTTCACCGCCTTGTATTTGAAGCAATGTAGTTCATCGCTCCAAACGTACTATGGCGGTTGTAATAAATCTCCAGAGCTCTTGCCAGTGCCGATCTCTCTCACTAGGTCCGGGTGCCCTCGCATAATCCCGTGCTTTCATAGGAGGATGATTTTTAAGAGGGATGATAAAGCCGATCTGTTGGTTAAGTTATACTTATCTTTCTTCACACTTAGTAAATGGATTAAGCTGTGTCCAAAGATAAGTAAGAACACTTTTCAGTCTATAACCCAACCGGATCAAGTTGCGAGTTTTATTGGTATTATTAAGGATAAAATACCTTACCTAATCTCGTCAACCGATACCCGCCCGGAGTCTCCACCATTCCCTTAAACCAAGGGATGAAGTGGGTTCCGACCTGGAAGTAATTACCAACATTCAAACAAACAAATGAATGACCTGCTGAGACAGAACGCCAGAGAGCAAGGAATTGGTTTGCCTTTCAAGGGTAGTATCCACTCTTGGTATCGATCTTATAAAACTTTCACTGGCAAAGGTGACTTTAGTACGGGCTCTGATTGCAGTTGCCACGGTGAGAAAGTAGCCTTCGTTCCAGTGAGATGTGGGGAATGCTTTTCTGAATGGAAAACTACATTAGGGGGTTTAGTTTACACCTTCGCCAGGGCGATCAGTTTCTTCACATCTAGTTAGTCGACTCAGAAAGGCGTTGTATGGACTAAAACAAAACTCCGGCTCGAAAGCAAGGGAAGACCCGTGGACAAGCGAAGACTACGAGACGAAGGAGACTGAAGTAGACCATTCCACAGACGAGAGACCCGCTGATGGCTTGAAGGCTTACCCGAAAAAAAAATGCTTCTTCAAGTGCTGTTGGGGCTGGTATCCATGGGTTCTCATCCTCGCTATCATCTTCCTCTACTATAATTTTTTTTCCTTTACCTTTGTCTTTGTCTTCTACTTTCTGCTGCTTGATGTTTGTTTGGAGATGAGTTTGGTAACGTTTTGTTTTTGTTATGTTGCAGGAAACATCATCTCCTTCGGCTTGTTTGTTTCGCCTGCGTAATCACTCCCTATCTCTCTCTCTCCGCGAAGTATTTAGGTTTTCTTGTAAATATGTTGAAAAACTGGTTTACCGTCATCATGTTCTCTACAGTTCTTCTCTGTTGAATCTGTAACTAGAACTATAATCTCCGTCACTCGTCTCTCCACATATTTCTAGGTTATTTTGTAATTTTTGAAAAACTAGGGTTTACTGCCATCGTCTTCTCTGTTACTGCTTTTTAGATTCTGTAACTGCAAACGGTACTGGTTCGCTTTCAATTTGCTCTTTGATCGGAGTCAGTGAGCACGATCGTATTTGACGGCGTTAATTTATCCGTTAACCTATTTACGAATGATATTCTTCCTATCTAATTGATTAGCAAAAAAAAATTCCTATCTAACGGCGTCAATTGCTCCGTAAACATTTTATGAAGGAAAAATGACTCATCTGACGCTGTTAAGCTCTTCAGTCACATTTTATGAAGAAGGACGTTACCTATCTGACGGCGCGTTAAGTTCTCTGTTACATTTAATGGAAAACGTTACTGATGTGAACGGTTTTCAATTATCCGTTTGCGTTTAACGTCAAAAATCGTTACTCATTTAACGGCGTTAAGATCATGTATCCTGCATTGCCTGACATATCACAGTTTTTTCGCCTTAGAATACTCAGACACGTGTTTGTACAAGTACGGACGGTTGTAGTGGTGCCGCTGCGTCTGTTTTAGAAATTTTTGGAGTTGTGTTGGCCTGCTTCGGGAGTAGGAATGTATATTTTACTACTTGAGATTCCACTATTGGGTAATGATGTTCTTGTTAATTTTCTTTTACATCTCAGGCCGACGTTTTGGAGAATCATAAAGCATTCCGATGTGGAGCAGCTCTCGCCGAATCTGTATTTGGCGACGGTCCTGAATTGTGCTGTGCGGGTGTTCTACGGAATGCCTTTTGTTCATCCACATAACATTCTGGTGATTACCATCAATGGGATTGGGTTGCCTATTTTATTTGGTTACATATTCATCTACTGCAAATATGCCAACAGGAAACAGAGAGTAAGAGCCTTCGGTTTCTTTTTACTTTGGGCTGATGTTTGGTAACAATTTTTATCTTGTGTGGCAATAAGGAATGGGCTTTATTTTGATTCATGATTCTTATGCAGTGTCTTGTTTTACAATTCCAGATGTTTGTGGTGCAAGTGCTGGGTATAGAAGCTGGTTTCATGGCTGTTGTGATTGCTGTCACTCTCTCTGTGTTCCACACAACCTCATCGAGGTCTTTGGTTGTGGGAGTTTGCTGCGTTGTTTTCAACATCTGCATGTATGCGATGCCACTGGACGCGATGGTATTTAATCCCCGGCCTAAATGCATAAGTGATAAGAAAGTACTTGAGCTATAAACCTATCTCCTCATTCTTGTTTGGTATTGTGCAGAGGCTGGTTATCCGGACAAAGAGTGTGGAGTACATGCCATTCAATCTTTCACTTGCCAACTTCCTGAATGGATGTATCTGGGTGGGTTACGCCCAAATTCGATTCGATCTTTTCGTGACTGTAAGCTTGCTTAAGTTTTTTTTGAATTCTTTTTGTTGCAGTTTCATACTGTAACATCCATATAGTCATGTACAAATGATAAGAAGTTTATACTTAGTTGTAGCTAACAGTTTACAGTTGTGGGGATTTGCAGATAAACAATGGTACAGGTGCCTTCCTTGGTTTAATTCAGCGGATTCTCTATGCTACTTACTACTGGAGCACCCCCAAAAAGAAAGAGGACAAACCACAGCCACAGGGACAGCAGACACCCGAAGTGCAGCTCTCCGATGGGGATGGGAAGGTTAGCCCTTCCATGGTGTAAGACTTGTGAGTTCACTGGTTTGTTGGATATCTGGCTAGTGTGAATACAGCCTTTTTCCGTTGCTTCGGCACTTGCTTTTAGAGGTTCATTTGATGAAATGTGAACATGTGTGGTTCACCAAATAGCTTAATTTTTGTCCAGTGCTACTAATTTCTTGGATATGATTTTGGAGTAGATAAGTTTTGAGTAGATGATTACTTGATCCTGCTAGAATTACCTATTGGTTGCAAGGTCAGTCTCTGGACTTGTTCATTTACTATGCTTTGTTAATTAGGGGATTATGAGAAGAAATCATCAGGGTTGAGCTCTGATACCTGCTTCCATGTTTCTGTGGAATCAAGTGGACAAGTAGTAGAAGGGGGCAAAGGGCTGGGAAAACTAGAGAGTGCCCACTCTTGTTATGCAGGATCATCTTAACATGCTGAACATGTAGATGAGTGATTTATTTACAAACAAATATTTTTGTAAGTAGGTTGCTGGTGTATAAGAAAAAGGCCTTGGTTTATGGGCCATTCTGAAACGGCCACAGGGTTAGAATTCACCAATGGATCAATATCACACTTCCATGGATAAATTTCCAATGAGTCTTGCTATTTCGAGCCAGGGTTCCTACTCCTGTATAGCCAGAAATTAACCAAAAAGATTCATCGACAAGGTACAAGATTCGTAATGTCGTTTCCACAGGCAACTTCCTTAAACAAAAAGCTATGTGTACCGAGCGGGAAATCTATACTCGTAGGCGGTGATACCTCAAGCCCATGATACAACATTCTGTTTTGAAGTAAAAAATAAGTTTATAACGAAAAGGTAACCCCTGGTCGGCCTTGGTAGGGTAGAAGCCGAATAGAAGGCATAAAGTAAGAGAGGTAAAGAATAAAGAGATTGGAAAGTTGAGATTCATGTATTGACGTAATGTAATAAAGTAGACCCTTAAAGAACATCCAACCCTAGAAACGAGAGCACGCCCATAAAACTGAAAGAATTTATAAATAGGAGGCGGGCTAAGCCCGAATAGCTTCCTCAAAAGCATGATGTAGCGACTTACTATGAATAATGCGAGCTAGCATTTGGGGCTAATGTCTGTAGATGTGAGACCTCCTGGTCAGAGACGGAGAATCGCTGTTATCGGATCTGGTAATAAAAATATGCTTAGTAGGGGGGCTGAACCGGCTTGCTTTTGGTACTAAAAAGGTGGGGGCTCTAACGACAGGAAATAAGAATGATATGACTAAACTACTGTTTAGAAGGCCATAAATAAATACGCGAAAGCAATTGCTAATCGTATTTAGAGTCTTTTGGATAGTATTTATAGTATTGTGGAGGAGAATGCTTCATCGCTCTAGAGCTATGTGACTAGAAGAGATTCCAAAGCATAGTATATGGACATGGTATCAGGACTTAGAATTAGCATTCTTACTCAACGTACCTGCTCGTCTCACTTGAACTTCTTCCTTGTCCTACTTCACCGCTAAAGGAGAGTCTTTTTAGGCTAAATCTTAGAAGCATGCGAAGGTGGAATAAGTATTGTATTAGAGTCCCTCTTCTTTAAGTAGTGGTATGGCTTTGAAGGCCAAGGAAGTGGATTCCCGGTACGAAACGTTAGCTATTCTTCCTTTGCTACCGCCTATTGAAAGAAGTGAATCCGTAGTAACCACAGAAAGGGAAAGAATTCCAACTCTGCCAAAGTCTGGCCTTTAGTTCTTGTCTGCTTTTGGTCTTAGAGAAGTTGAGATTCTGTATACGAGTTATCTACGTCTCGAAGGTTGGCAAAGAGCCATAGGAATCTAAATAGGAGAATAAAGCCCTATTACATAGGAGTAATCATACAAAGCATATAGAAGTCTATATTAGATAGAGAGAACATATACCCTACCAGGTAAGAATTAGCCCTATAAGAGACAGCAAGAAATTCACCGGATAACCCACCAGGGATGAAGTGTCTGGTTTGATAGAACAAGGAGGGAGAAGGCTTACATGTTAGGTTAGGAAAGGTAGCTGCAGAGCAAGAACAAGGGCTTTGTACTGGACTGTCTATTATCGTTCGCTTGGACGGGCTACTCACCCGAGCTGCCCTGAGAGCTCTCTTGTTGATTAAGCAAACAAAAAAGATTCAGAATGCTTCCTTGAACTTGTCTTATTCTTTAGCAGAGGTTTGTAACTTCTAAATAAGAATAGAGCTTAGCATCTTAGCTACTCCGCCTCCAGGCGGTTCCCTCCGGGGGTAGTTACACTTCTTTACTAATTACCTTCACTCGTTCGACTTATAGGGCTTAGAGTCCCTAAGGCTAACAAGCAAGTGAAGGCAATGCTGGAGTAAGTCAGCCATTGGGAGTTGCCATAGGTTGTGGTTGTATCCCTAAGCAGGAAGAGTTTGCGAGACAGTTGCGGATTCTCTTTCTATTTGTAAGAGTGTTTGACGGAATTGAATCTGCAACTCCTTAAACGATAAGCGCTACGCTTTTCCCTAGGGCTTTCACTTCTTGTCTACAGCAGTTCAAGTACGAGAGAATGAATTCCTCTAGTCTTCAACTGCAGAAATATATTTTTATGAAAAACTGAAACTTATCAATGATATTCTTCTTATTCTTTTAATAATGCTGCAGTCGCTGCTTTTATTTCATTATATACTCTTCTTCTTTCATCAACCCTTTGAATATTTTCATACTTGACATTATCAATATCTCCAAAATCACAGAAACCATCTTCGGTTACTCTCATTATAATACCAGAAGAACACTTAGGTATAAGATATTTTCCACCCCTCTTAGTACGTTCTATCGTAGGAGAGCTAAAATCACATTCATCGAATATATCATAAATCACCTTATAAAAGCATTCATCTTCTTTAAGATATTGGTAATCCGATTCTCGAATAGGTATGAAGATCTCCTCATAAAAGCGTGCATAGTCTAGATATGGAAATCGTTCTTCTATTTTCTGATCGATATCATCTAATAATAAATTGAAGAGTTCATATATTAGATTGAGATAAGGATGTTCATCCTTCATTTTAGAAGGAGGAAAGCCATCATAATAGTTTGATGTTATAAAGCCTACATTATTTATAATTTTTGATTTAAAAAAAGATTCAATTAACTGAAGTAAGTATGAATCAAGAATAGGGCGTAATTTATCAATGAGTCGTGGGATGAGAATCTCGCGTTTACATTCTATGCGAATAAGACATTCAACATCACTCCACTCTGTAATCATTTTATAGTATTTCACAGAATTCTGTCGATAATCGCCTTCTAACGTATGATCATTTACATTGATATGATCATTTACATTGACATGAATATTATGGCTATAACACCTTTTACTACGATAATAGGATGAGAAACCTTTGAATACTACATACAAAAGAGCCTCTATAACTAAATAGTCAGCTGTGCTAACAAAGATTTCGGTCATTCCTTTCTTCAGTGGGGATAAGCGGTACTGACCACTTTGAAGTAAGGTTATAATGTAATTAAAATCAGTGCGGGAAAGTTCAGAATCAAAACCATACATATCACAATACAGCTCAATATCATCGTAACGCTTGTCTATTTCTGAAATAAAACTTTTCATAGTGGGATTACCATTCCAAGTCTCATTAGTAGAATAAAATATAGATAACAAATGATTATATTTCAATTTCACTTTAGATCTATTATTCCAATATAAATTATGAGAAGTAGAATACAATATAAATACCGACATATGAGATGAAGTGTCCGATAACTCTTTGATAAGCTCTCTCTGTGTATATCCAATAATACCGGTAGTCAAAGACGCACAGTTCCTTCGGTAACATCTCATGGTAGTCATGGCAAATTTTCTTCTTTTTTTTCGAAAAGGAAGTCTGTAGCCTTAGTTCGTTCCACTTAAAGGATTGAACCCACCCTGCGCCTAACCCGTGGGACCCTATCTCATATTAGATAGGTCTAAGGCATTGGGAATTTTACAGAAGGCAGCAGCTACAGCCGGTCAAAAATTGCCCTTTTTTCCCGAAATTGCCGGCAAAGGCAATTTTTCCCTAAAGATTCTTAAAAGTGGTAGGATCATTTTTTAAGAAGCAACATGACTTTTCCGCGTAAAGGCAGGAGAAGCTAAGCACCTCTTTCTGAGGAACAAGGGACTCATCTCGGATAAAGTACACTTTCAGAAAAGAGATTCCTTTTCAAACAACCCTTGGGACTAAGAAAAGTCCAATCTTTTTGCCTTGACTCTGCTATTTATACCATTGTTGTTGTTCCATCTCTTCAGGAACATCGATGCCAGTAAACAAAAACGCGAGTTTCAGACCTCAGATGTCCAAACACCCATGAGGGTATGAGATCGTGCCTTTCTTCCATATGAAATTGTAGGCGCCCATCTGTCAAAAGATCCTAGGTCGAAAGAAACAGCCTTTAAACGGCCCTTAAAGGTTGGTCTAAAAGTCCTTTCGTCTCTTCTAGTCCTGGCTTGGAACTACCTGCCAACAAGTACGTTCTTCCTTGGACTGACTGCACTTATTGATCCTTCGCTTCCGATCCTAGTACATCTGGTTCAGGCCTCTTAGGTGGGACCTAAGGTTCTCCTTCCCGGGTGAAGGCGTTAGAGGCAGGGGGATCAGGAGATTGAAAAGAAGAAGATGGAGGATTGCTCGTACTCGCTTTCACTTTTTCATTTTTGTTTGAAAGCTTTCTTAACCAGGAAGACAAGCAATAGGAAAGAAATCCCAATAAGGAAAGACATTAGCCAGCAGGCAAGTAAGCGAGAGCGGGTAGTATGAACTAACTAGAACTAGGGCTATTATTCGCATCGAGCAGTACAGAAAGCATCTAAAGATGAAGGGGAATAAGCAGCGCTCTTGGCTGCCATAGTTGTTGTACGAGTAATAAGATAGGATAGCGAGGCATGGAAGCTTTCTGCACAAAGCAGACCAGCACTTTTTCTTCATGAATAGCCTGGGAAGTACATCCAAAAGGAAGCTTACGCACACATAGACAAACCAGCCAAACAACTAAACACAACATATTAAGTAAACAACTGAAAGAAGCTTCTATTTATAGGCCTTGGAGGCCCTTAACTCTTTCTTATTATTAGTAATTCTTGATTCTTTTTTAATAAGTGGTGTCCTGTCTTGCTTATGACGACGGACCGACCCCTGTTTTTCGTCTAAGCCACTAAAGTAAAGGCCTAGTTTTAAGGTTTCCCAAAGTGCCTTCACCCGCAGAAGGCTCACAAGCCGGTCACCATTGGCGGAGTAAGAGCCCTTCATCACTATGACTTAGGTCAACTAAAGAACCCGCCCCGAAAGAGCAAGAGAGTATGTCTTTTCTATCCCATAGTCCCTTGACTTGAATCTTTTTCTTGATTTGAATGAGAAAGAGAGGAAGCCCTTCAATGGTAGTTACTTGAGTTCCCCTTTCATCGGGATTTGGTTGGTCTTTCGAGAAAGTAGGCTTTCTTTCGTGCCCTCTCAAGGTAACTATTTCCGCATCTACAGGTCTTCATCGAGTGATTCCCTATGACATGCCTCAAACGTGACTTTATCTTTAGTGAGGTTTGGTTTTTTACTTTCCTACAGCATAGCTGGGTTACTCTGGAGCTTCTGGTCGAGCTTCTTCTTTATAGTCCACAGACAGGAATAAAATCCCACCCTTTTTTCTATGCCCCGGTCAGTCTGTGCTTGCATTGGAAACTTTGACTAGCTCCTTGGCTTGGGTTTGGCTATTTCTCGTACTGGACTTCTTCTAACTATTAGTTGCAAGAGCGCTTCCCTCCTTTCCTCCGAAGTAAGCCCTATGGCCCCTGCTATCTCTATATAAAGGATTGCCTCAGAGCTCACTTGATCCTATTCCTATTCAATTTCCGGGTTTCAAAGTAAAGAGTATAGCATAGGATCCCCATCTCTGTTTATCACTGGAGACTATTGCAATGGTGTAACACCAAAGATCTACTAAGGCTTTTTTAGTGGCCTTACGAATTCCCCCTCCGGTCTAGCTGCATCCCAGGAACCTTTGCCCTCATCTGCAGATCTCGATCCCTTCCAGTCGAATACGAAGAGAGGTGGTACAAGTAAGTGAGAGGCATCGAAGCGAACCCCCGTTCCTAGGTCTTCTGCTCCAGATGTTGAACTCAATGGATAAAATTCCACCTCACTCCTGACATCCCCTAACTTTGACAAAGCAACAAACAAGTAAGCTTTTAGCGCTTCTTTGGCAAAGGCTACTCGCTCGCGGTAGAGCTGTCTTTGCGGACATGCTTACTTCATCTTCACTTCATGCTTATACACCTGCTTGCTGGGCTGGGGTCCTCCACTTCTTTCTAAACTACAGAGGAATTGCCTACATATTTGACACAGCTTAACTGAGCCAGAATCAAGCCCAATGTAGTTCTTTTAGAAACCGTTATCTTGTGAATGAAGAAGTTTAGTAAGAAAAGGTGCCTCAGCGTCTATGCTTCTCCAGGGCCTTTAAAACCCGAGCATAGACGTCGCTCTCTCCTGGATGTTGTAATTCTGCAAGAAGACGCTTCCAGTCTTCTCGGGTGGAACCCAGTTCAGCCATTCTGTCCTTCCCTTCTAGAACTAGGCGCTGTGCTACATCGACGAAGGTGTCGTCCTGTCTTTTATTGTTTTGACAGAACTCTCGAATAATAGTAGCGCACTTCACCCTTTAATCGTCAATCGTATCGGATGGATGCTCCTTTGGGAGATCAACGTCCAATACCCACTTGGGTGGTTCAGGAGGCGAAACAGAATGGCTTTCATCTTGGGTTGGGGTGAAACAACTCGTCAAATTCTTCCATAAATGATCTTTTTTCGGTGGTTTTGATCGTTTATTTTGATCGTCATCGCCACCTCCGCTTGAGCTACTGGCGAGTCCCTTTTGTTTCTTCCTATTTTCCCCTTTAGTTTTAGCCATCATACTGGAAAGAACAACACCAACAAATAAATAAAGAAAAAAAAAAAGATCAGGCAGAAAAACGAAAAGTGTTTCCGAAGGAAAAGCGAGAAAAATTGGATAGGGATTTGTCATAAAATTGAGATTCTTTCGTTTCCTTCCTTATCAGAGAGGGGCCCCTTAGGGAGCGGGGCTTATTGAAAAAAGGGGGAGTGAGGGGAAGCCAAAATGTGAGCGCTCCCGCGCGAGACGGCTTTTTGGCTGAGCCGTATCTTGCTGCCTATGCACGCATGGAGGGTGAGGGCAGCTCCCTCATGGGAGGCGGGAGAGCGAGCTTGAGCGGAGGCTCAAGGAGTCAGAGGAGAGAGCGGTTCGTCTCCAAAGGGAGAGTTGGATGAGACGCGGTCTGGGAGCGATGAGAGGTGGCGCCGCAGAGTGCGAGACCAGCGTAGAAAACTCCGGTGAGCCATGAGCTAATGAGCAAGTAGGGGGCGGCCGCGTTTCCCTGCTTAGACTTTCTTTTTGCCCAGTCATGAACCACCCTGGTTGGAGCCATGGTCTACCCAGCAGTGCTTCATATCCTCCTTGCTCTTTGTCTAAGATTGGACTAAAGGTACCAAACCAGGCATTCGCATCCTTTTTTGTTGTTTTTCTTTTGGCTAAGAAGCCCGTAGCGTAGGTTGTACGCCAGCCATACGTAGCTTGAACTGTGATGGCCACAATGCTTTGCTATTGCCGATTCCCAAGACGCCTTTGGTTGAATGTTCACACCTGATCCACCGTCTGCACTTCCTACATTCACTCCCGGAAATTGAAACAGGAAAACAGGAATTGTCACCTACCGGTCTGCAGTAGTCAGCCTCACGGTGTGCCTGACTGGCGAGTCTGCCGTCTCCACGGCTTTCCCTTTTGCGGGCTGCTCCTCAAAAAGGCCTTCGCGTGCCGATCTTCGCTTGGGCCGGCTCCGAGGCGTGGCTTTTCATTGGTTCCTCCCAGTGGCCCTTTCTCGTATCGCGCGCATCTTCAAGCAATCGGGGGAGGCGCCGAGTACATAGACGAGGCGGTCCCGGGAAGGAAAGCCCATTCCCTCGTGCTCTTGAACTCCTTCACTTCGGTTGAACAAAAAAGGTTAAATCTTGTGAAACCGTAGCGTAGGCGAAACCTGGCAGCCCGCCCAGAGTTTGACCTTCTCCGGTCCTGGAAGGAAACCCTACTTTCCTTCCTTCCCCCAGCAGGCAACTGGAAGGAAGACGATCAGGATCTCACGTGTGGCAGCTGTTGGAACAAACTCCGAATCCAACCGAGGTACCTACCTAGAAAAAAAGGAAACTAAACTCACTGGTGAAAGAGGAGAGAGAAAGGACCAATTGAAGGCCCCGGGGCCGGAATGCGGTAGGGTGTTCAAGCCCCACGCTCGATTCTCGAGATTCATGGGCCGTCTCGCGAAGATCTTCGATCCGAACCTTCGCATCTACTCTCTCTTAGAGGATGAACCACGCCTTCGCTATCGCCCCTCGCTACTGCTCAACCTCGCTATCGCATTGATTCTTGCCGGCCCTTCCATCTTTCATTCCATCCATGATCAGTAAGATCAGTTCCATAATATAGCTTGCACGGACCGGGCTTTCAGTGTTTGGTCGGGCCGGCCGTAATGAATGATCGTTGTTCGGGAACAAAACAATAAGACTTAAGGGTTTCGCTATCGCTCTTCGCCTAAAGCCGTAACTTAGCTCTTCGATCCTTCGCTATCGCAAGAATATAGCGATCGAAGAGCTATCGCTCAGCAGCTTCGCGTATTACGAAAGCCATCTTGCCCGAAGGGGGCATGCTATGCTGCAAGAGCGTAGGTGAGTGGTAAGCGTAGGAGGCGTGCCCGAAGGGAAGCGGCAGCAGTTCCAGGTGCCGTCGCTAGATTGAGATCTGCAGGGTGGCGGGGACTTCGACTGTACTGTAGGGGTGGTAGGCTTAGTAGGGCTCGAACCTACAATATCACCGTTATGAGCGGTACGTTTCAACCAATTAAACTATAAGCCCCTACGGATCTCTACATGCAATTCGCTCACTTCGGGAAGAGCGGACGGAAAGATAGAGGAGGCCTTTGCTCTATCTGCTTCTTCCTCTTCCCAGGAATGAACAATTGGATAAAAATAAATATAAATAAAAAGGATTAAATTTATTTATATTCTTTTTATTATTTTTATTGTTTCTAGATATATATGATTCTATAGAATATCATATTTGAAGCAAGCGGCCCTTTCGCTACTAAAACTGCCGGTACGCTTTCTGGCTCGCAACGACTCAAACGGGCGGGGGCTCTCTATTTGCTTGCAATGCCGGCTGTTCGCCTTTAGTTAGAAGTAGAAGTAGAGGGCGCCGTTCGCCCCACACTTCAGAAATAGTAAAAAAAGTATGGATGAAGTAACAAAAAGTACATAAGGAGTGAGAAAGAAAAACTTGGTTACGGGAACCGAAGGTTAGGCCGACTACTATAGCTACACCTACAACAGTTTCTTCCTACCCCCTTTTCTTCCCCTTTCTGTCAATGTTGCCAATTACCATAATACTAATGTACCCTCGTGCATACAGTTGCCCAACAACTTTCTTCCTCCGACTTCTTTAGCCACTTCCGGCTTCCCCACTTCCGCATCTGGCGTATTCGGGAGAGCTTGCTTCGTGGCGGAGCATTAAGCAATGCCAGCCTGGTGAGGGCTGGCTGTCTGGGGACAGGTTCAGGCAAGGCCTGCTGGGCTTGCTTCTCATGAGATTGGGTGAGGGAATCGTAAAGGGGCTCATAAACCGGGCGGGCGGGCTTTTGGGCACACGGAAAAGGGGAAGTGTATGGAGGGTGCTTCTCCGCTAGAGTTGGGGGTGGGGTCGCTATAGTGGCTAGGGTGAGTCTTCCTACACGGCTGGACGCCCGGCTCTAGACGAAGCTGCGGGGGTTACCACCACATCCTCTCCCGATTCTAACGACGACCGATGGCCATGAATGTTGAAAACAAAGCGTTTTAGGACGGCACCGAATCCTCGTCTGGATAATCGAAGTGGGTGGCTATTCTCGCAGACGGAAAGACTCAACGACGAGTAGACTTCTTGCAGCTCAGCTCGTCTTACTACGAGCCTAATCTATGGTAGAGATGGGCTTTTTTCGTTTCTATAGACTCCTAACGCGCTACTTGCCTCTTCACTCGTCCCTTAACTATCGGACTCTACTTGCTTGCAGCCCCTCACTGACACAACCCCCTTATACTGACCTGACGACTGGCCTACAGAACTCAAAGTTTCTTGCGCAGGGTGGGTCAACGGCTCCATCGAGCAGTCACCACAGGCCAGTTTGTTTGGCATAACAGGACCTAGTCTATAACTTTAAATATTATCCCCGTCATACCTATTCTTTCTTTCAAGCCTCCCATCCGTCTGTCTTCATCCAGCTGCATCAGACTACACAGCCTTAAGCTCATTTCTTCAGAATCTGCTAGCTGCTGAAAAAGGCTAGCTAGCTAGCGCGCCTTAACAGCCGTAGCTAGCTAGCTAGCGTACTCCCTCCCACTTCCCCCTTCTTAGTATAGGGTCAGATTTTTTCCGGAATTGTTGTCAAGTGAAAATGGAGAACTTCTTGGAACTATTTGAACACGACGTTTCCTGGGGAGTCGGCATCCATTATGTGGAAGTTGGGTCACATCGTGGATGTACATAATTTGAGATTGATCTCCTACTCCTTCACTTCGCTT